GTTAATGTAGCTTAATCAATAAAGCAAGGCACTGAAAATGCCTAGATGAGTTATTATGACTCCATAAACATATAGGTTTGGTCCTAGCCTTTCTATTAATTGTTAATAAACTTACACATGCAAGCATCCCCGCTCCAGTGAGAATGCCCTCTAAGTCATAAATGACAAAAAGGAGCAGGCATCAAGCACACTAATAAGTAGCTCAAAACGCCTTGCTTAACCACACCCCCACGGGATACAGCAGTGATAAAAATTAAGCCATGAACGAAAGTTTGACTAAGTTATATTAATAATCTAGGGTTGGTAAATTTCGTGCCAGCCACCGCGGTCATACGATTAACCCAAACTAATAGATATCCGGCGTAAAGCGTGTTTAAGAAAATAACCAAAATAAAGATAAATATTAGCTAAGCTGTAAAAAGCCTCAGCTCTCATAAAATAAACAACGAAAGTGTCTTTAGAAAATCTGAACACACGACAGCTAAGACCCAAACTGGGATTAGATACCCCACTATGCTTAGCCGTAAACTTAAAAAATTTAATAAACAAAATTATTCGCCAGAGTACTACTAGCAAAAGCTTAAAACTCAAAGGACTTGGCGGTGCTTTATATCCATCTAGAGGAGCCTGTTCTATAATCGATAAACCCCGATAAACCTCACCAACTCTTGCTAATTCAGCCTATATACCGCCATCTTCAGCAAACCCTAAAAAGGATTTATAGTAAGCATAAACATTAAACATAAAAACGTTAGGTCAAGGTGTAGCTAATGGGTTGGAAAGAAATGGGCTACATTTCCTGCCACAGGACAATTATACGAAAATCTCTCTGAAACCAGAGATAGAAGGTGGATTTAGCAGTAAGTTAAGAATAGAGAGCTTAACTGAATAAGGCCATGAAGCACGCACACACCGCCCGTCACCCTCCTCAAGTATTGCTAACAACAATATTAACTTATAAACCAAAATTCAAGCCTATGAGAGGAGATAAGTCGTAACAAGGTAAGCGTACTGGAAAGTGCGCTTGGACAACCCAAAGTGTAGCTTAAACTAAAGCATCTAGTTTACACCTAGAAGATTTCACATCAAAATGACCACTTTGAACTAAAACTAGTCCAACCACCACTAAAATTCAAATTATCAATTATAATAAAACAAACCATTTACTTAACCCTCTAAAGTATAGGCGATAGAAATTTTTAAACTGGCACTATAGAGATAGTACCGTAAGGGAAACATGAAAGAATAAAATAAAGTACAAAAAAGCAAAGATTACACCTTTTACCTTTCGCATAATGATTTAACTAGACCCTTATTAGCAAAAAGAATTTAAGTTAATATACCCGAAACCAGACGAGCTATCCACGAGCAGCCCCACAGAGCAAACTCATCTATGTGGCAAAATAGTGAGAAGACTTTTGGATAGAGGTGAAAAGCCTATCGAGCCTGGTGATAGCTGGTTATCCAGAAAAAGAATTTAAGTTCTAAATTAAATTTACCAAAAAAATATACAATTTTAATGTAAATTTAAAGAATAGTCTAAAAGGGTACAGCCTTTTAGACACAGGATACAACCTTAAATAGAGAGTAATAATCAAATTATATCATAGTTGGCCTAAAAGCAGCCATCAATTAAGAAAGCGTTCAAGCTCGACAACATTATAATTACATAATATCAATAATAACATACAACTCCTAATTATGTACTGGATTATTCTATATCTATATAGAAGAAATACTGTTAATATGAGTAATAAGAATTTTATTCTCCCTCGCATAAGTGTATATCAGAACGAATAAATCACTGATAGTTAACAGACCATTATATAATCAACAAATAAAATTTTAATAAAATAAACTGTTAATCCAACACAGGAATGCCTTACGGGAAAGATTAAAAAAAGTAAAAGGAACTCGGCAAACATAAACCCCGCCTGTTTACCAAAAACATCACCTCTAGCATTTATAGTATTAGAGGCACTGCCTGCCCAGTGACATTAGTTTAACGGCCGCGGTATCCTGACCGTGCAAAGGTAGCATAATCACTTGTTCTCTAATTAAGGACTAGTATGAATGGCCACACGAGGGTTTTACTGTCTCTTACTTTTAATCAATGAAATTGACCTTCCCGTGAAGAGGCGGGAATAAACAAATAAGACGAGAAGACCCTATGGAGCTTTAATTAATTAATTTATAAGAAACTAAACAATTAACCAAAATTGGGCCAACACATTTCTTATATAAATTAACAATTTAGGTTGGGGTGACCTCGGAATATAGAACAACTTCCGAGTGATATAAGCCTAGACTCACAAGTCAAAGCAATATAATCACTTATTGATCCAAAACCATTTGATCAACGGAACAAGTTACCCTAGGGATAACAGCGCAATCCTATTTAAGAGTCCCTATCGACAATAGGGTTTACGACCTCGATGTTGGATCAGGATATCCTAATGGTGCAGCAGCTATTAATGGTTCGTTTGTTCAACGATTAAAATCCTACGTGATCTGAGTTCAGACCGGAGTAATCCAGGTCGGTTTCTATCTATTATATATTTCTCCCAGTACGAAAGGACAAGAGAAATAAGGCCCACTTTATAAAAGCGCCTTAATAAATAATAGATGATATAATCTCAATCTATAATTATATATATATACTCAACCCAAGAACAGGGTTTGTTAGAGTGGCAGAGACCGGTAATTGCATAAAATTTAAGCCTTTATACCCAGAGGTTCAAGTCCTCTCTCTAACATCATGTTTCTAATCAACTTACTAGCAATAATTGTCCCTATTTTATTAGCCGTAGCATTCTTAACCCTTATTGAACGGAAAGTTTTAGGCTATATACAATTACGCAAAGGCCCTAACATTGTAGGCCCCCATGGACTTCTACAACCAATTGCTGATGCAGTAAAACTATTTATTAAAGAGCCACTACAACCCTTAACATCCTCCACAACTATATTTATTATAGCACCAATTCTGGCTCTCACACTAGCACTAACAATATGAATTCCCCTTCCAATACCATATCCACTAATCAATATAAACCTTGGTATCCTATTTATATTAGCCATATCAAGCCTTGCTGTATATGCCATCCTATGATCAGGCTGAGCCTCAAATTCAAAGTACGCCCTAATTGGAGCTCTACGAGCAGTAGCACAAACTATTTCCTACGAAGTAACATTAGCTATTATTCTATTATCAGTTCTACTCATAAGCGGCTCTTTTACATTATCAACCCTTATCGTAACCCAAGAATATATTTGATTAATTTTCCCCTCTTGACCCCTAGCTATAATATGATTTATCTCAACATTAGCTGAAACTAACCGAGCTCCCTTTGACCTAACTGAAGGAGAATCTGAATTAGTCTCAGGTTTCAACGTAGAATATGCAGGAGGCCCTTTCGCATTATTTTTCCTCGCAGAATATGCCAATATCATCATAATAAACATTTTAACAACAACCCTATTCCTAGGAGCCTATCATAATCCCGGGTTACCAGAACTCTACACAACCAATTTTGTAATCAAAACACTAATCTTAACAACAATATTCTTATGAGTACGAGCATCCTACCCACGATTCCGATATGATCAACTAATACATCTTTTATGAAAAAACTTTTTACCACTAACACTAGCCTTATGCATATGACATGTGTCCATACCTATTATTATAGCTAGTATTCCTCCGCAAACATAAGAAATATGTCTGATAAAAGAGTTACTTTGATAGAGTAAATAATAGGAGTTCAAGCCTCCTTATTTCTAGAATTATAGGGTTCGAACCTAATCTAAAGAATTCAAAAATCTCCGTGCTACCATATTACACTACATTCTAGTAAGGTCAGCTAATTAAGCTATCGGGCCCATACCCCGAAAATGTTGGTTTATATCCTTCCCGTACTAATAAATCCCCTAATTATAGCAACTATCCTAACCACCGTCATCCTAGGAACCCTAATCGTCATAATAAGCTCCCACTGACTCTTAATTTGAATTGGCTTCGAAATAAACATACTAGCTATTATCCCAATATTAATAAAACAACATAATCCACGATCCACAGAAGCAGCCACCAAATATTTCTTCACACAAGCCACCGCATCCATACTTCTCATGTTAGCAGTTCTACTTAACCTCATATACTCAGGCCAATGAACTGTTATAAAACTATACAACCCAACAGCATCCATAATTATAACTATAGCACTAACCATAAAACTAGGATTAGCGCCCTTCCATTTCTGAGTTCCAGAAGTGACCCAAGGAATCCCTTTGTCATCCGGACTAATCCTATTAACATGACAAAAATTAGCCCCCTTAACAGTCCTATACACAATTTCACCCAACATTAACCTAACCATGCTCCTAACAATATCAATTGCATCCATCGCAATCGGAGGTTGAGGAGGATTAAATCAAACCCAACTACGAAAAATCATAGCATACTCATCAATTGCCCACATAGGATGAATAACTACCATCCTCATCTACAACCCTACTATAACTTTACTAAACCTAGTAATCTACATCCTAATAACTACTACTATATTTATACTATTTATAACTAGCTCATCAACAACAACACTATCCTTATCACATATATGAAACAAAACGCCAATAATCGTCACAATCACATTAACAACTCTATTATCATTAGGAGGATTACCACCATTAACCGGGTTTATGCCCAAATGAATGATCATCCAAGAACTGACAAAAAACAACAACATTATTCTACCAACTATCATAGCCATCACAGCATTATTAAATCTATTTTTCTACATACGACTAACATATGCCACATCCCTAACAATATTCCCCACCACCAACAACATAAAAATCAAATGACAATTTGAAAATCCAAAACGCCTAAACTTACTAACACCAATAATTGTATTATCAACACTCACACTACCCCTAACACCAATAATTATAATCTTAAATTAAGAGTTTAGGTTAACCAGACCAAGAGCCTTCAAAGCTCTAAGTAAACAATATATGTTTAACTCTTGCAAAAACTTAAGGATTGCAAGACTCTATCTCACATCAACTGAATGCAAACCAGTCACTTTAACTTTTAAGCTAAATCCTTACTAGATTGATGGGATTTAAACCCATGAAACTTTAGTTAACAGCTAAACACCCTATACAACTGGCTTCAATCTACTTCTCCCGCCGCGAAAAAAAAAAGGCGGGAGAAGCCCCGGCAGGATTGAAGCTGCTTCTTTGAATTTGCAATTCAATGTGTTGTACACCACAGGGCTTGGCAAGAAGAGGGCTCAAACCTCTATCTTCAGATTTACAGTCTAATGCTTTATCAGCCATCTTACCTATGTTCATAAACCGTTGATTATTCTCAACAAACCATAAAGATATTGGCACTTTATATCTCCTATTTGGTGCCTGAGCAGGTATAGTAGGAACTGCCCTAAGTCTTCTTATCCGAGCTGAACTAGGTCAACCAGGAGCTCTTCTAGGAGACGACCAGATTTATAATGTAATTGTAACCGCCCATGCCTTTGTAATAATTTTCTTCATAGTTATACCAATTATAATTGGAGGATTTGGAAATTGACTAGTTCCTCTAATAATTGGAGCTCCCGATATAGCTTTCCCACGAATAAACAATATAAGCTTCTGACTGCTTCCCCCTTCTTTCCTGTTACTACTTGCCTCTTCTATAGTTGAAGCTGGAGCAGGCACCGGCTGAACAGTCTACCCTCCTTTAGCTGGAAATCTAGCCCATGCAGGAGCCTCCGTTGACCTAACCATTTTCTCACTACATTTAGCAGGAGTTTCATCAATTTTAGGTGCTATTAACTTTATTACAACTATCATCAACATAAAACCACCAGCTCTCTCCCAATACCAAACACCACTATTTGTATGATCTGTATTAATTACAGCCGTATTACTACTATTGTCTTTACCAGTACTAGCTGCAGGAATTACAATATTATTAACAGACCGAAATTTAAATACTACTTTCTTCGACCCTGCTGGAGGAGGAGACCCTATCCTATACCAACACCTATTTTGATTCTTTGGTCACCCTGAAGTTTATATTCTAATTCTACCGGGCTTTGGAATTATTTCACACATTGTAACATATTACTCAGGAAAAAAAGAACCTTTTGGATATATAGGCATAGTATGAGCTATAATGTCTATTGGATTCTTAGGATTCATTGTTTGAGCCCACCACATATTCACAGTAGGTATAGACGTAGATACACGAGCTTATTTTACTTCCGCAACCATAATCATTGCCATTCCTACGGGAGTTAAAGTTTTCAGCTGATTAGCAACCCTTCATGGAGGCAATATCAAATGGTCCCCAGCAATACTATGAGCCCTAGGCTTTATCTTTTTATTCACAGTAGGAGGTCTAACAGGCATTGTACTTGCCAACTCATCCCTAGACATTGTATTACATGATACCTATTATGTAGTAGCTCATTTCCACTATGTACTTTCCATAGGAGCAGTATTTGCAATTATAGGCGGATTCGTACACTGATTTCCATTATTTTCTGGCTATACTCTAAGCACAACCTGAGCCAAAATTCACTTCTTAATTATATTTGTAGGAGTCAATATGACTTTCTTCCCCCAACATTTTTTAGGGTTATCAGGAATACCACGACGTTACTCTGACTACCCAGATGCCTATACAACTTGAAACACTGTATCATCTATAGGCTCATTTATTTCCTTAACCGCCGTAATGCTTATAGTATTTATAGTCTGAGAAGCATTCGCTTCAAAACGAGAAGTCCTCATAGTTGAATTAACAACAACAAATTTAGAATGACTGCATGGATGTCCCCCACCCTACCATACATTTGAAGAACCTACATATGTAAACCCTAAGTAAGAAAGGAAGGAATCGAACCTTCTAAAATTGGTTTCAAGCCAACATCATAACCACTATGTCTTTCTCTACAAATGAGATATTAGTAAAATTTACATAACTTTGTCAAAGTTAAGTTACAGGTGAAATTCCTGTATATCTCCATGGCTTATCCTTTCCAATTAGGCTTTCAAGACGCTACCTCACCTATTATAGAAGAACTGCTACATTTTCATGATCACACCCTAATAATTGTATTTCTTATTAGCTCTTTAGTACTATATATTATTTCACTAATATTAACAACCCGCCTAACCCACACCAGTACTATAGATGCACAAGAAGTAGAAACTATTTGAACAATTTTACCAGCTATTATTTTAATTATAATTGCCTTGCCTTCCTTACGAATCCTATATATGATAGACGAAATTAATAATCCTACAATAACTGTAAAAACAATGGGCCACCAATGATACTGAAGTTATGAGTATACAGACTATGAGGATCTCAACTTCGACTCCTACATAATCCCCACTTCTGACCTAAAACCTGGGGAAATACGCTTGCTAGAAGTAGATAATCGAGTCGTATTACCAATAGAAATAACAATCCGAATACTTATCTCTTCCGAAGACGTTCTACACTCATGAGCAGTCCCCTCATTAGGCCTAAAAACTGATGCCATTCCAGGACGCCTAAACCAAACAACTCTATTATCCACACGCCCAGGTATTTATTACGGACAATGCTCTGAAATCTGTGGTTCCAATCATAGTTTTATGCCTATCGTACTTGAAATAGTCCCATTAAAAACCTTCGAAAAATGATCGTCATCAATACTATAACCTCATTAAGAAGCTAAATAGCGCTAACCTTTTAAGTTAGAGATTAGGAGCAGAAATCTCCTCTTAATGACATGCCACAGCTCGATACATCAACATGATTTATTACTATTTTATCAATAATTCTAACCCTTTTTATTATTATACAACTAAAAATTTCAAAACATATCTATTATTCAAACCCAGAACCTATGTCCGTAAAAGCATTAAAACACTCAACCCCTTGAAACACTAAATGAACGAAAATTTGTTTGCCTCATTCATTACCCCTACAATAATAGGATTACCTATTGTTATATTAATTATCATATTCCCGACCATCCTATTTCCATCAACCACCCGACTAATTAACAATCGTATCGTTGCAATCCAACAATGACTTATTCACTTAACATCAAAACAAATAATGACTATTCATAACAAAAAAGGCCAAACATGAACACTTATATTAATATCATTAATCATATTTATTGGCTCTACAAACCTTCTAGGCTTACTTCCACACTCATTTACCCCTACTACACAACTCTCAATAAATTTAGGTATGGCTATTCCCCTCTGAGCAGGAACCGTAATTTTAGGCTTTCGACATAAAACAAAAGCATCATTAGCACATTTCTTACCTCAAGGGACACCATTACCTCTAATCCCAATACTCGTAATCATCGAAACCATTAGCTTATTTATTCAACCAATAGCCTTAGCAGTACGACTCACTGCCAACATTACCGCAGGACATCTTCTCATTCACTTAATTGGAGGGGCTACTTTAGCCTTGATAAATATTAGTATAACCACTGCTCTAATTACATTCATTATTCTTGTACTGCTAACTATTCTAGAATTCGCTGTTGCTCTTATTCAAGCTTACGTCTTTACTTTATTAGTCAGCTTATACCTACATGATAACGCTTAATGACCCACCAAACACATGCCTACCATATAGTCAACCCCAGCCCTTGACCTTTAACAGGAGCATTATCTGCTCTCCTATTAACTTCAGGATTAGTCATATGATTCCACTTCAATTCTACCCTATTGCTATCCATCGGCCTAATTACTAATACCTTAACTATATATCAATGATGACGAGATATTGTTCGAGAAAGTACTTTCCAAGGTCATCACACACCAATTGTACAAAAAGGCCTGCGCTATGGAATAATTCTATTCATCTTATCAGAAGTATTATTTTTCTCAGGCTTCTTTTGAGCATTTTATCACTCTAGCCTAGCACCTACTCCAGAACTCGGAGGATTTTGACCTCCAGCAGGCATTAAAGCATTAAACCCACTGGAAGTTCCCCTCCTAAACACCTCTGTCCTTTTAGCCTCAGGGGTCTCTATTACATGAGCTCATCATAGCCTAATAGAAGGAAATCGAAAACATATAATTCAAGCCCTATTCATCACAATCTGCCTAGGATTATATTTCACACTACTTCAAGCTTCCGAATATTACGAAACATCATTCACAATCTCTGACGGTGTCTATGGCTCAACTTTCTTTATAGCAACAGGCTTCCACGGACTACATGTAATTATTGGATCAACTTTCTTGATTGTTTGTCTCCTACGACAATTAAAATTTCATTTCACATCTAACCATCACTTCGGCTTTGAAGCAGCAGCCTGATACTGACATTTCGTAGACGTAGTTTGATTATTCCTATACGTCTCAATCTATTGATGAGGCTCATATTCTTTTAGTATCAAGCAGTACAATTGACTTCCAATCAATTAGTTTCGGTGTAACCCGAAAAAGAATAATTAACATAGCAATTACATTGTTTATTAATACTCTCCTAGCATCCTTATTAGTTCTTATTGCATTCTGACTTCCACAAACCAATGTTTACAACGAAAAAGCAAGCCCTTATGAATGTGGATTTGATCCTATAGGATCGGCCCGTCTACCTTTCTCAATAAAATTCTTTCTAGTAGCTATTACATTTCTACTTTTTGACCTAGAAATTGCTCTTCTCTTACCTCTACCATGAGCCTCTCAAACCAGTCACTTAAAAACGATACTTATTATAGCCCTGTTACTTATTCTATTATTAATTACCAGTTTAGCCTACGAATGAACCCAAAAAGGACTAGAATGATCCGAATAATGGTAGTTAGTTTAAACAAAACAAGTGATTTCGACTCACTAGATCATGATAATATTCATTACTGCTAAAATGTCTATAACCTATATCAATATCTTATTAGCATTTACTGTATCTCTAATGGGATTACTCATGTATCGATCCCATATAATATCCTCACTACTGTGTCTTGAAGGTATAATACTATCCTTATTTGTATTTATATCAATGATAATTCTCATAACACATATAACCCTGTCCAACATAATCCCAATCATCTTACTAGTATTCGCAGCCTGCGAAGCAGCTCTAGGCCTATCCCTATTAGTTATAGTATCAAATACATATGGAGTAGACCACGTACAAAACCTAAACCTCCTTCAATGTTAAAAATTATTATTCCAACAATTATACTAATCCCCCTCACATGACTTTCAAAAAATAATAAAATCTGAATCAATTCTACTACCTACAGTTTAGCAATTAGCTTCATATGCTTCCCTCTCCTAAACCAATTTAATGATAATAGCCTCAATATATCCTTATTATTCTTCTCAGACTCCTTATCTACCCCTCTATTAATACTAACAATATGACTTCTACCCCTAATAATTATCGCCAGCCAATTCCACCTTACCAAGGAGTCACTAACACGCAAAAAACTGTATATTACTATACTAATATTATTACAAGTATTTCTAATCATAACTTTCTCAGCAACCGAGCTAATTTTCTTCTATATCCTATTTGAAGCCACCCTCGTTCCTACATTAATTATCATTACCCGCTGAGGAGGCCAGACAGAGCGTCTAAATGCAGGTATCTATTTCCTATTTTATACTTTAGTAGGATCATTACCTCTGCTAGTAGCTCTCACATATATCCAAAATGATATAGGTTCACTAAACTTTTTACTCCTACAGTACTGAACTAAACCCTTAACCAACAATTGGGCTAGTTCCTTATTATGATTAGCATGCATCTTAGCTTTCATAGTAAAAATACCATTATATGGTCTCCATCTTTGATTACCAAAAGCCCACGTCGAAGCCCCAATTGCAGGCTCAATAGTCCTAGCAGCAGTATTACTTAAACTAGGGGGTTATGGCATAATACGACTTTCTATCTTATTAACTCCACTAAACACCATCATAGCCTATCCCTTCATCATACTATCCTTATGAGGAATAATCATAACTAGCTCAATTTGCTTACGCCAAACAGATCTAAAATCTCTCATCGCATATTCATCAGTCAGTCATATAGCACTAGTAATTGTAGCCATTCTTATTCAAACCCCTTGAAGTTATATAGGAGCTACCGCACTAATGATTGCACATGGACTTACCTCCTCACTATTATTTTGCTTAGCTAACTCAAACTATGAACGAATCCATAGCCGAACACTAATTCTGGCCCGGGGCCTACAGACAATCCTCCCCCTTATGGCAGCCTGATGACTCATCGCAAGCCTTACTAATCTAGCTCTACCCCCATCAATTAATTTGATTGGAGAACTATTCGTAGTTCTATCAACATTCTCCTGATCAAATTATTCCATTATCCTAATAGGAATTAATATTATCATTACCGCCCTTTACTCCCTCTATATATTAATCATAACCCAACGAGGAAAACACACACATCACATCAATAATATTAAACCCTCTTACACGCGAGAAAATACATTAATAACCCTTCATCTAATACCCCTTCTACTACTATCAATTAACCCAAAAATCATTATGGGTATTACATACTGTAAATATAGTTTAACAAAAACATTAGATTGTGAATCTAATAATAGAGACTAACATCTCTTATTTACCGAAAAAGTATGCAAGAACTGCTAACTCATTGCCCCCACACCTAAAAATGTGGCTTTTTCAAACTTTTAAAGGATAGTAGTTATCCGTTGGTCTTAGGAACCAAAAAATTGGTGCAACTCCAAATAAAAGTAATAAACCTATTCTCTATTACAATAATACTATCATTAACAATATTAATTATACCAATTCTAATAACCATCCCCAACACACAAAAACATATTTCATATCCCTATTACGTAAAAACCATAACCTCTTATTCTTTCATGTTTAGCCTAATTCCTGCCCTCATATTTATTTACTCAGGTCAAGAAGCAATAATCTCAAACTGACATTGAATAACAATCCAAACCATAAAACTATCAATAAGCTTCAAATTAGACTACTTCTCCCTAATATTCATACCAGTAGCACTATTTGTCACCTGATCCATTATAGAATTCTCAATATGATACATACACTCGGATCCTAATATCGACCGATTCTTTAAGTACCTTCTAATATTCCTAATTACAATACTCATTCTAGTTACTGCCAACAACCTATTCCAACTTTTCATTGGCTGAGAAGGTGTAGGTATTATATCTTTTTTACTTATCGGATGATGATATGGACGTGCAGACGCTAACACTGCAGCACTACAAGCAATTCTCTACAACCGCATCGGAGACATCGGATTCATCCTAGCTATAGCATGATTCCTAACCTATAATAACTCCTGAGAATTACAACAAATTTTTATACTAAATACAGAAAATACTAATTTTCCCCTAATAGGCCTTCTCCTAGCAGCCACAGGAAAATCTGCTCAATTCGGACTACACCCATGACTACCCTCAGCCATAGAAGGCCCTACTCCCGTATCAGCATTACTTCACTCAAGCACAATAGTTGTCGCAGGAGTTTTCTTACTAATCCGATTTTACCCCCTGACAGAAAATAACCCAACAATTCAAACACTAATCCTATGCATAGGGGCAATCACAACACTCTTTACAGCAATCTGCGCACTCACCCAAAATGACATCAAAAAAATTGTAGCTTTCTCAACCTCAAGTCAACTAGGCCTAATAATAGTCACAATTGGAATTAACCAACCACACCTTGCCTTCCTACACATCTGTACTCACGCCTTCTTCAAAGCTATACTATTTATATGCTCCGGATCTATTATCCACAGCTTAGGAGATGAACAAGATATTCGAAAAATAGGCGGTCTATTCAAAACATTACCCTTTACTACCACAGCACTAATCATTGGAAGCCTAGCTTTAACAGGAATACCTTTCCTAACAGGGTTTTACTCAAAAGACTTAATTATCGAAACCGCAAACACGTCGTATACCAACGCCTGAGCCCTATTAATAACCCTAATTGCCACATCCCTAACAGCCGTATACAGCACCCGCATTATCTTCTTTGTATTATTAGGACAACCACGTTTCCCTACTCTCATTTTAATTAATGAAAATAACCCCCTACTCATTAATTCCATTAAACGCCTACTTATCGGAAGTATTTTCGCAGGATTCCTACTAACTAATAATATTAATCCAACTACCCTCCCACAAATAACTATACCTTTTTATTTAAAAATAACAGCCCTATTTGTAACAATTACAGGATTCCTCTTAGCCCTAGAATTAAATATAAATACATATAATCTAAAATATAATACACCTACAATAATATTCAATTTCTCTAACTCCCTCGGCTATTTCCCTACAATTATACACCGAATACAACCTTTTACTATACTATTAACAAGCCAAAAATATGCCTCCCTTTTACTAGACCTGATCTGACTAGAAAGTCTACTACCAAAACTTATCTCTCAATCCCAGTCAAAAATATCATCCATAATTTCAAGCCAAAAAGGACTAATTAAGCTGTATTTCCTATCCTTTCTCATCACCCTAACTCTCAGCCTTATCATCTTTAGTTTCCACGAGTAATTTCCATAATAACAATTACACCTATAAGTAAAGATCAACCAGTAACCACTACTAACCAAGTCCCATAACTATATAAAGCAGCCACCCCCACAGCCTCCTTACTAAAGAACCCAAAATCACTAGTATCATAAACAACCCAATCCCCAATATCATTAAACTCATACACAACCTCCAAATCTCCCCCACTTAACATGCTAAAAATAAGCACTACTTCCATAATTAAACCCACTAAAAAAGATCCTAAAACTGTCTTATTAGAAACCCAAACCTCAGGATATTGCTCAGTAGCTATAGCAGTTGTATAACCAAAAACAACAAGCATCCCCCCAAGATAAATTAAAAACACTATTAAACCTAAAAAAGAACCACCAAAATTCATTACAATACCGCAACCCACCCCTCCACTAATAATCAAACCAACTCCCCCATAAATCGGTGAAGGCTTTGAAGAAAATCCCACAAAACCAATCACGAAAAATACACTCAAAATAAACATAATATATGTCATCATTATTCTTACATGGCTTAACTCCATGACCTATGACATGAAAAATCATCGTTGTAACTTCAACTATAAGAACTATAATGACCAACATCCGAAAATCTCATCCCCTAATCAAAATTGTTAACGATGCATTCATCGACCTACCAGCTCCATCAAATATTTCTTCTTGATGAAATTTCGGCTCTCTCTTAGGAGTCTGCCTTATAGTGCAAATCTTAACAGGCTTATTCCTAGCAATACATTACACATCAGATACCGCCACAGCCTTCAATTCAGTAACACATATCTGCCGAGACGTCAATTATGGGTGATTACTACGGTACCTACACGCTAATGGAGCCTCTATATTCTTTATTTGCCTTTATCTCCATGTCGGCCGAGGATTATACTACGGATCCTATACATATACTGAAACATGAAATGTAGGAATTATCCTTTTATTCGCTGTTATAGCCACCGCTTTCATAGGCTACGTCCTACCATGAGGGCAAATATCTTTTTGAGGAGCAACTGTCATCACAAACCTACTATCTGCAATCCCTTATATTGGAACAGACCTTGTAGAATGAATCTGAGGAGGCTTTTCAGTAGATAAAGCCACTCTCACTCGATTCTTCGCATTCCATTTCTTACTCCCCTTTATTATTGCAGCCATAGCCATAGTCCATCTCCTATTCCTACACGAAACAGGATCCAACAATCCCACAGGAATCCCAGCTAATACAGACATAATTCCATTCCACCCCTACTATACAATCAAAGATGTCCTAGGACTTCTACTAATAATTATAGCCCTACTAATATTAGTATTGTTCTCTCCTGACCTACTAGGGGACCCTGACAATTATACTCCAGCTAACCCCCTAAACACACCTCCACATATTAAACCAGAATGATATTTCTTGTTCGCATACGCAATTCTACGATCAATTCCAAATAAACTAGGAGGAGTATTAGCCTTAGTCCTATCAATTCTTATCCTAATAATTGTCCCAATTCTCCATACCTCAAAACAACGAAGCATAACTTTCCGACCTCTGAGCCAATGTCTCTTTTGACTACTGGTAGCAGATCTATTAACTCTAACATGAATCGGAGGCCAACCAGTAGAACACCCCTATATTATCATCGGCCAATTAGCATCCATTCTATACTTCTCCATTATTATTCTATTAATACCCCTAACAAGTCTAATAGAAAACCACCTATTAAAATGAAGAGTCCCTGTAGTATATTTATTACCTTGGTCTTGTAAACCAAAAAAGGAGAACAAACATTCTCCCAAGGACTTCAAGGAGGAGGCTCCAAGCCCCACCATCAGCACCCAAAGCTGAAATTCTAATTAAACTACTCCTTGTAACAAAATAAACCTATCACTTAAACAATTCAACTATATTAATCCCTGTTAACGTATGCACGGCATGGATATAATGTATCATATGCATAATAGTGCATTAGATTATATTCCACATGAATATTAAGCATGTACATTAAATTATATACCGTACATAGTACATGAACTCATTGATCGGACTAAGACCATTACAGTCATAAACAATTTCTAGTCAATATGGCTAATCATCAGTACAGGGTGTCCCTTAATCTACCAACCTCCGTGAAACCAGCAACCCGCCCAATACGTGTTACCCTTCTCGCCCCGGGCCCATTTAACTTGGGGGTAGCTAACTTGGGTCGTAAACGACATCTGGTTCTTACTTCAGGGCCATAGGAATGCGTGATCGCCCATTCGTTCCCCTTAAATAAGACATCTCGATGGAATCGGAACTAACTGCCTCGTTATCGCGGCAACCGTATTGGTACCGTGCCCTTGGTATTTTTTAATTTTGGGTATGCCTCGGCTCAGCTATGGCCGTCAGAGGCCCTAACATGGCACATATTATCCCTACGAGCCTTTGTAATGTACCTTCTCCACCCTCATAATGAGCAAGATGCACACCTGAATTAGAAGGGACACGGGACAGTTCAATGTATTAACGAAACAACTATACAGCTTTCGCAACATGAATATTCCGCTAAAGGGTTATTTAATTAATGGTTTCAGGACATATAAAATAAAAACATTACGTATGTGTACGTATGTGTACGTATGTGTACGTATGTGTACGTATGTGTACGTATGTGTACGTATGTGTACGTATGTGTACGTATGTGTACGTATGTGTACGTATGTGTACGTATGTGTACGTATGTGTACGTATGTGTACGTATGTGTACGTATGTGTACGTATGTGTACGTATGTGTACGTATGTGTACGCGTGTAACCCAACTACCACAAACCTAGCCTAAACAAACCCCCCTACCCCCGTTAAGCCCTGTACTATATATAAATACCTTGCCAAACCCCAAAAACAAGGGTATATACAGTTACATATTAGACTTAACTTAATATATACATCCCAACAATCTCATGATAGAAGTCTATCACTTTAATGAATCACCTTTCCTTAGACAGACATCCCTCTAGATCCGACACAATTTTCAAAACATACCGCCTCAAAA